GCTAGAATAGGCAATAATGAAATAACTATTTTAGTAAATGATGCAGAGAGGGGTAGTGACATTGATCCGCAAGAAGCTCAACAAACTCTTGAAATAGCTGAAGCTAACTTGAGTAGCGCTGAAGGCAAGAGACAAACAATTGAGGCAAATTTAGCTCTCAGACGAGCTAGGACGCGGGTAGAGGCTATCAATGCAATTTCATAACTAGTGGCGCCGCGTCCGAATAATAAAAAGAAGTTCTGTTTATACACCCCATTTTGATTCTGCCAATTGAATCCAATCAAGTGTAATCAGATTTTGATTCAACAAAAAAAATATTAAATAAATATAGAATACGGGTAGTGGGGTATGGAAAAGATACAAAATAAATAAAAAAAAAAATGAAGGTGGGTAGAAATACTTATTAGATACCATCGACTGCGGTATCTAATAAGTTCTACCTACTATTGGATTTGAACCAATGACTCCTGCCGTATGAAAGCAATACTCTAACCACTGGGTTAAGTAGGTCATTTATCATCATAAAGAGAAACAAAAGGAACCCGTCACATCGATAGATTATAGATGGAATCTTACTTCTAAGCAATACCCACCCTTGGCAGGAAACAGATCAGAGAGCTATCGTGTCGGATCATGCAATATTCAACTTGACAATAAATTATATACATGATAAAATATTTATCACAAACACAAGAACACAAGGGCTATAGCTCAGTTGGTAGAGCACCTCGTTTACACGCGCGCCAATGTTTTTTCAGAGGAGTCCATCATGTAATCAACAGAATTTATCTTAGTGAAAAATCGATGTCTTACTCCATGGATTCGAGGGAACAAGAGAACAATAGCCTGACAAATAGTTGGTTGGTCCAATTGAGATGCCGATTTAGGCGCCAAATAGAACCCATCATTGATTTGATAATTGATAAGGTGAATACCCAGTCCATTCAATGCTAGGCATAATGAGTATAAGGAACTCAAAGAATCTCTTTTCGTCCTATGAACTTGAAGGTGTATGAAGTTTCATATTTATTTGACGCTTTGGGCAGAGCGATAGAGACTCCATTTAACTTAGGTTGATCTAGGCCGAAGGCAGACCTACGTCAAGATAATTCTTTTTTGAAACACTTTGGTATTGCTACTGAATAAAAATAAAGAATCAGAGCACGCGGAGCCATCTCATTATCTTTCTGTTAAGAAAAAAGATGGCGGACTCGCTGATATTTATATCAGTTGATGAAAGAGCCCAATGCAAAAAAAATGCATGTTGGGTCTTTGAAACAGTTCGAATCATTTCGATAATAATAAGTTTGATCTGTTTTACCGAGAAGGTCTACGGTTCGAGTCCGTATAGCCCTAATTTTTCATTAATGTTAATTAAAAACTTTATTTGTATTTTGTACTATATTTGTACTGTACATAGTATAGTTTTTTATTTCCTCATTATTATTTGTTGTTTGTAGCTGGCCGGTTGGTTGCTCCATTAAAATAGAATCGTTCCCACATTCTCGCTCGCGGGGATCATTCGGAACATGAAACTAAAAAAAAATGCATTTCAATGGAACCAATCGGCGTTTTAAAAATTTCGTATAAACAAACCCATTCTTTTTCATTAATTTTCGTGGGTGAATTACATAAATACACATTTTTCCTGTTTTCCTACCCATGATCAAAGAGTTAGTGAGACTACCCTTCTTTAGGTATATCAAAGAAGGTTAATTTTTTTAAGTAAAAATCATGGCATGAACCCGGCGAATCTAATATCCTCAAACCCATCTGCCCATCATTAAAAATTCAAAATTTACTGATGCTGACTTTATCCAAGAAGATTGGGGATCCATTTGAACTTAGACGAGTTTTAGGAATCCCCCGACTTATCCACTTTTTTTTGCCCCAACTTATTGTTTCAGAGAGAATGAACTGATACTAAATCTAGAATTTGAGTATAGGAGCCCGTGCCTTGTTATATGTAAGGGCTCCTCGCAATTCAACGCATTGAATCCAACCCATTAAGTTTCGTACAGGGAGAGATAATAAAATAAATAGGTCAATGCACTCTGTTTCCATACCTAATCAATAGAAGAAATAATACTCTATCTACCCCGATCTTAATGATAAATAATATACCACATTTATTTTATAATATTAATATTATATTCATACTCATTTTTTCATATATTTTTCTATTTATTTCTATTTAATTATTTATTAATATTAAGAAATTTTAAAAATAAAATTTTAAATCTATTACTATTATTATTATCTATTATTATCTATTATAATTATAATAATATATTAGGATAGATAATAATAATAGTAATAGATTTAAATCGAAATATGACTCAAATATCAAATAAAATATATCAAAAAAAAAAAATAGAATAAAAAAATTTCTAATTTTTATTGGAATGCCTTTTCTTTAGAGAGAACTCGAGGCCCGGTGAAAGAGAGAGTTTTATTTTTATATGAGCATGATATGTCTATACCACATCGAAATAGAATC